GGCAACTCCCATTTCTTTTTGAATTAACCGATCAACTTGCTGTCGAACTTTTATTTTAGATTTTGGACTCGATAATTGTCGAAAAAAAAAATTCGACATATAAAACATATATATATATATATTTTTTTTATGAAAATAAATCCTACTACTTCTGGCCTGGAAGTTTCCACGCTTGAAAGAAAAAACCTCGGACGTATCGCTCAAATTATTGGTCCAGTACTGGATGTAGCTTTTTCCCCCGGCAAGATGCCCAATATTTACAACGCTCTAGTGGTGAAGGGCCGAGATACTGCCGGTCAGCAAATTAATGTTGTTTGTGAAGTACAGCAATTATTAGGGAATAACCAAGTTCGGGCTGTAGCTATGAGTGCTACAGATGGTCTAACAAGAGGGATGGAAGTGATTGACACGGGAGTTCCTCTAAATGTTCCAGTTGGTGGAGCTACTCTAGGACGAATTTTTAACGTACTTGGTGAACCCGTTGATAATTTAGGTCCTGTAGATACTCGTACAACATCTCCTATTCATAGATCAGCACCCGCCTTTATACAGTTAGACACAAAATTATCTATTTTTGAAACAGGAATTAAAGTAGTAGACCTTTTAGCTCCTTATCGCCGTGGAGGAAAAATAGGGCTATTCGGGGGGGCTGGAGTGGGTAAAACAGTACTCATTATGGAATTGATCAACAACATTGCCAAAGCTCATGGAGGTGTATCCGTATTTGGCGGAGTGGGTGAACGTACTCGTGAAGGAAATGACCTTTACATGGAAATGAAAGAATCTGGAGTAATTAATGAACAAAATATTTCGGAATCAAAAGTGGCTCTAGTCTATGGCCAGATGAATGAACCGCCGGGAGCTCGTATGCGAGTTGGTTTGACCGCTCTAACTATGGCCGAATATTTTCGAGATGTTAATGAACAAGACGTCCTTCTTTTTATCGACAATATCTTCCGTTTCGTCCAAGCGGGATCTGAAGTATCCGCCTTATTAGGTAGAATGCCCTCCGCTGTGGGCTATCAACCCACCCTTAGTACTGAAATGGGTTCTTTACAAGAAAGAATTACTTCTACCAAAAAAGGGTCCATAACTTCTATTCAAGCTGTTTATGTACCGGCAGACGATTTGACTGACCCTGCTCCGGCCACGACATTTGCGCATTTAGACGCGACTACTGTATTATCACGAGGACTAGCTGCCAAGGGTATCTACCCAGCAGTAGATCCTTTAGATTCAACGTCAACTATGCTTCAACCCCGCATTGTTGGTGAGGAACATTATGAAACTGCGCAAAGAGTGAAGCAAACTTTACAACGTTACAAAGAACTTCAGGACATTATAGCTATCCTGGGGTTGGACGAATTGTCCGAAGAGGACCGCTTAACCGTAGCAAGGGCACGAAAAATAGAGCGTTTCTTATCACAACCCTTTTTCGTAGCAGAGGTATTTACGGGTTCTCCGGGGAAATATGTCGGTCTAGCAGAAACTATTAGAGGGTTTAAATTGATCCTTTCCGGGGAATTAGATGGTCTTCCTGAGCAGGCCTTTTATTTGGTAGGTAACATTGATGAGGCTACTGTGAAGGCTACGACTTTAGAAATGGAGAACAAATTGAAGAAATGACCTTAAATCTTTGTGTACTAACTCCCAATCGAATTGTTTGGGATTCAGAAGTGAAAGAAATCGTTTTATCTACCAATAGTGGACAAATTGGCATATTACCAAATCACGCGCCTATTGCCACAGCAATAGATATAGGTCTATTGAGAATACGCTTAAATGACCAATGGTTAACGATGGCTTTGATGGGTGGTTTTGCTAGAATAGGAAATAATGCGATCACTGTTTTAGTAAATGATGCGGAAAAAAGTAGTGATATTGATCCACAAGAAGCTCGGAAAACCCTTGAAATAGCAGAAGTTAACTTGCGGAAAGCTGAAGGAAAGAGGCAAACAATTGAGGCAAATCTTGCTCTCAGACGAGCTAGGACACGGGTAGAGGCTATCAATGAGATGGCATAACTAGTTGGCCGAGTAATCAATAGAACTTCTTTATCCTATCCTATATAAAGAAATAAAGAAGTTCTATTGATTACTCGGATTTCAATAGAATCAAATAGAATCAAGCGGAATAGGATTCGAACAGTCCAAATACAATATTTTTTATTATATAAATAGATATAAATAGAATAGGATAGAAAAGATAGAAAATAAAAAAAAAGAAGAGTCTAAAAACTACGATGGACTCTAATAAGTTAAGAAATTATACCTACTATTGGATTTGAACCAATGACTTCCGCCGTATGAAAGCAATACTCTAACCACTGAGTTAAGTAGGTTATTTCTCATTACAAAGAAAAATAAAATGACAAAGAGAAAGTAAAGGGGACCCCTCGCATTTCCTTTGATGGATGATAAATGGTAATTATAAATTGAATATTATTTATAAGCAATACTCCTCAAAGAGGTAGAAGATTAGATTCTGGAATATGCGTCTT